AGAAACTTATTCTATTAGTAGACGAGATTTTACGAAAAAAGTTCATTTATAGGAGAGAACAAATATTTCTTTTTTTCGATACGAATTTTACACAATACGAGAGCCGCCGCTATTTCGAATTGAAAAGGGTCGTATATAGCGAAGTGATACTCCGGGGTCTCACAAAAAAGAATGATTTCTTTCAATTGACTATTCATCTATTGTATTTTCATGTAAATAGGGACAAGAGAGCTCTATGAAAAAATGGTGGTTCAATTCGATGTTATCTAAGGGTAAGGGGGAATTAGAATACAGGTGTTGGTTAAGTAAATCAATGGAGAGCCCTGGTCCTATTAAAAATCCCAGTGTAAGCGAGGAACTGATTCGAAATGATAAGAATAAAAACATTCATAATTCGAGCGATAGTGACAGTTCAAGTTACAGCAAATTAGCTGGTGTCAGGGACATTCATAATTTCCTCTCGGATGACACTTTTTTTGTTAAGGATAGTAATAGAGACAGTTATTCCATCTATTTTGATATTGAAAATCAAATTTTGGAACTAGACAATGCTCATTCTTTTCTGAGTGAACTAGAAAGTTCTTTTTATAGCTTTCGTAATTATAGTTCTAGGAATAATGGATCTAAAAGCGCTGATCCGGATTCCGATCGTTACATGTATGATACTAAATCGAGTTGGAATAATCACATTCATAATTGCCTTGACTCTTATCTTCATTCTCAAATCTGTATTGATAGTCACGTTTTAAGTAGTAGTGACAATTATAGTGCCAGTTACATTTATAATTTCATTTGTAGTGAAAGTGAGAGTTCCAATATACAAAGTAGCACGAATGGTAGTGATTTAACTATAAGCGAAAGTTCTAATGAAAGCGAAAGTTCTAATGAAAGCGATGTAACTCAAAAATACAGGCATTTATGGGTTCAATGCGAAAATTGTTATGGATTAAATTATAAGAAATTTCTTAAATCAAAAATGTATCTTTGTGAACAATGCGGATATCATTTGAAAATGATTAGCTCAGATAGAATCGACCTTTTGGTTGATCCAGGTACTTGGGATCCGATGGATGACGACATGGTCTCTATAGATCCCATTGAATTTGATTCAGAAGAGGAACCTTATAAAAATCGTATTGATTCTTATCAAAGCAAGACAGGATTAACGGAGGCTGTTCAAACAGGTACAGGGCAACTAAACGGGATTCCCATCGCAATTGGGGTTATGGATTTTCAGTTTATGGGGGGTAGTATGGGATCCGTAGTAGGCGAGAAAATAACCCGTTTGATCGAGTATGCTGCCAATAAATTTTTACCTCTTCTTCTAGTGTGTGCTTCTGGGGGAGCACGCATGCAAGAAGGAAGTTTGAGCTTGATGCAAATGGCTAAAATATCTTCTGCTTTATATGATTATCAATCAAATAAAAAGTTATTCTATGTATCAATTCTTACATCCCCTACTACGGGTGGAGTGACAGCTAGTTTTGGTATGTTGGGGGATATCATTATTGCTGAACCTAATGCCTATATTGCATTTGCAGGTAAAAGAGTAATTGAACAAACATTGAATAAGACAGTACCTGAAGGTTCACAAGAGGCTGAATATTTATTCGATAAGGGCTTATTCGATCCAATCGTACCACGTAATCCTTTAAAAGGTGTTCTGAGCGAGTTATTTCTGTTCCACGGCCGTTTTCCTTTGAATCAAAATTAACTCCAGCAGAGTTCTTAAGTGAACTTTTTTTTGTGGCGAACAATTAGTTAGTTAGTTTATCCGAATCAAAATAAAATCAAATCCGAAGAATGGATTTTTCTTTGGTGACATAAAATTTCATTGTAGAAAGAATCGTGCGGATAATTATTTTACCGATATGACGGATTAGTAATCAGTAAACCTCTCTCAATAAAACAACATAAAAAAGCATTCTTCCTTAGAATTAATTAGAATTAATTAGGGGCCGGGCAAATAAAATGAATTTCATGTTCCCCTCTTGCGTATGTATCTAATTCAAATAGAGAAAATCGAAACTCTTGCATCTTTCTATATCTCCTAACAAGGACTATTTTCCTAGGAATCTCTGCTGTTGGATCGGATTCTAACGAATCCCTAGGGAATTTGTAAGAAATTCTTTTCTTTTTTAATATCTAATTTTGTTAATACAAAATTAGATATTAAAAAAGAAATCCGAAGCTAAAAACAACAGAAGAATAAAAATAAGTAATAATAATAACGCAAATGGATTATCATACATATATTTCATGTAGAAAGATGCATAGGCCCGTTTATTTAGTTCTACATTCCTTGCGCTTAGTATATATACTCATTTAGTATACTTAGTATACTTATATACAATTATATAAGTATACTTAATATACATTTATATACGAATTAGAATATGATAATAATTAGAATATGAATTCTAATTATTATAGGATATCCTTATACCAATAACAGGTACAAATATTAAATCGAGGTACCCTTTCTATGACAATTCTCAACAGCTTTCCCTCTATTTTTGTGCCTTTAGTGGGCCTAGTATTTCCGGCAATGGCAATGGCTTCGTTATTTCTTTATCTTGAAAAAAATAAGATTTTGTAAATCCGATCGGATCAAGGTCAAATCTCGTCTAGTTTTTTTCAAGACTTAGCGATGACGGATATCCATTTAGTAGAATAGTGTATAAGACTAAGAGGCGGCTTTCCCCGAACATAAACGAAGAGCTCTTATGCATGTGTAAACATGTGTAAACATGATATATAGGTACATAAATTCTATCTATTTTGAACAAGAGGCTGTGATCCGAACTCATGTCTGCAATGAAAGTCAATGGTACCAATCTACAGGGACTTATATGAAGGGGATACTCTTATTTTATTCTACCTCACCAATTCGATGAATTATTGCTAAGAGCTCACGTCCAAATAGTACTAGTTGATGAGAGTTACTTCGGAAATACAAAAAGTAAACTAAAATGGATTTTGTTTTGGTTATTTCCCCAATTCCAATAAAATGCAACTGGAGCTAGTATGTATGAGTTGGCGATCAGAATATATATGGGTAGAATTTATAGCGGGCTCTCGCAAACCAGGCAATTTCTTCTGGGCCTTTATCCTTTTTTTAGGCTCATTAGGATTCTTAGTGGTTGGAATTTCTAGTTATCTTGATAGGAATTTGCTATCTTTATTGCCGTCGCAGCAAATAAATTTTTTTCCACAAGGGATCGTGATGTCTTTCTACGGGATCGCGGGTCTCTTTATTAGTTCCTATTTGTGGTGCACAATTATATGGAATGTAGGTAGCGGTTATGATCGATTTGATACAAAAGAGGGAATAGTGTGTATTTTTCGTTGGGGATTTCCTGGAAAAAATCGCCGCATCTTTCTACGATTCCTTATGAAAGATATTCAGTCCATCAGAATAGAAGTTAAAGAGGGTATTTATGCTCGTCGTGTCCTTTATATAGAAAGCAGAGGCTTGGGGGCCATTCCCTTGAATCGTACTGATGAGAATTTGACTCCGCGAGAAATTGAGCAAAAGGCTGCGGAATTGGCCTATTTCTTGCGTGTACCAATTGAAGGATTTTGAAAAATGAACTGAAGAATAAACGCTTTCTTAGCAGGAGGAAACCCCCACGAATCCATTTTTCTATAGCAAAACGGACTTGATTGAAGTTTCTTCCGAACGACCTGTTGGACCAAAGCAAACGTGTACGGAACAGCCATAATCTAAAACGAAACCCTTTTCTTTTATACTTTCTTTTGTCTTTACTACTGACCAAAGAATTGGATCTCGTAAAATGAGGACTTTTCCGTCTTTTTTTTTTTTCACTCATTTTTGATCATCACAATATTCTTCAGAAAATTCTCTCAAATATTCCTTGGACTATGCTCGGGGACGGGGGCTGGGGAGCCCGCTAATTTTTTTTTTGCGAAATATTCGAAAGTTTCATTTTTAATAGAAGGTAAGTTCTTTCATTTCGAAATGCGACTAATATTCATTTTTTGAATTTGAATCTTTCGGGCATTCATCGAAGGGGGGAATCACTTCGAATATTTGATCAATTGAGATATCCGGAAACCCTATTTTTTTATTATTTCTTGCTTCAAATTCAAATTTGAATTTGAAGCGAGAATTCGCGGTGGATTCTTCTTCGATTTCTGTAGGTTTGCTACACTCGGTTCAAGGACTAACCGCCGAATCCCAACTAAAAAAAAAAAAGACTCGATTTATAGGCGCGATACCTTGTAATCGAACTCATGCTTGATAGAAATATTAGACGCATAGAATCAACAAATGAGGTGGGTTCATTAACAATTCACAGATGAAAAAATGACAAAAAAGAACGCATCCATTCCCCTTAGATATCTTTCATCTATAGTATTTGTAGTATTTTTGCCCTGGTGGATCCCTCTCTCATTTAATAAAAGTCTGGAATCTTGGGTTACTAATTGGTGGAATACTAGTCAATCCGAAACCTTTTTGAATGATATTCAAGAAAAGGCTATTCTAGAAAAATTCATAGAATTAGAGGAATTATTTCTCTTGGACGAAATGATAAAGGAATTTCCGGAAAGACGTCTAGAAAAGCTTCGTATAGGGCTCCAGAAAGAAACAATCCAATTAATCAAGATGCACGATGAGGATCATATCCATACGATTTTTCACTTCTCGACAAATACAATCTGCTTCGTTATTCTAAGTGGTTATTCTATTTTGTGTAATGAAGAACTTTTTATTCTTAACTCTTGGGTTCAAGAATTCCTATATAATTTAAGCGACACAATAAAAGCCTTTTCGATTCTTTTCGTAACTGATTTATGTATCGGATTCCATTCACCCCGCGGTTGGGAACTACTGATTGGCTATGTCTACAACGACTTTGGGCTTGCTCATAATGATAATGATATTATTCTATCTGTTCTTGTTTCCACTTTTCCAGTCGTTCTAGATACATTTTTTAAATATTGGCTTTTTTCTTATTTAAATCGTGTATCTCCGTCACTTGTAGTGATTTATCATTCAATGACTGAGTGAAAAGCGATTCAATGATCCAATTAGAATATTTCTTATTTTGTACATAAGCAAAGCATTCAAAGCTGTACTTACCTTACTTTTTCTACCCATCCAGAGGATCCCTCCCAGATTCCAGGAATCCTATACCTATATTCCAGTAAAATGATTTCAGGAAATAGCAAAATCGCGGATAGGGAACTATATTAGTGACCTACCAAATTTTATTGTAGAAATTTTCGGGATCAACGATTGGACCATGCAAATTAGAAATACCTTTTCTTCGTTAAAGGGAGAGATTACTCGATTCATTTCCGTATCCCTCATGATATATATAATAACTCGGGCATCAATTTCAAATGCATATCCCATTTTTGCGCAGCAGGGTTTTGAAAATCCACGAGAAGCAACTGGTCGTATTGTATGCGCCAATTGCCATTTAGCTAATAAGCCCGTGGATATTGAGGTTCCACAGGCGGTACTCCCCGATACTGTATTTGAAGCAGTTGTTAGAATTCCTTATGATATGCAACTAAAACAAGTTCTTGCTAATGGTAAAAAGGGGGCTTTGAATGTGGGGGCCGTTCTTATTTTACCAGAGGGGTTTGAATTAGCCCCCCCCGATCGTATTTCGCCCGAGATGAAAGAAAAGATAGGCAAGCTGTCTTTTCAGACCTACCGACCCACTAAAAAAAACATTCTTGTGATAGGGCCAGTTCCTGGTCAGAAATATAGTGAAATAACTTTTCCTATTCTTTCCCCGAACCCCGCGACTAATAAAGATGCTTACTTCTTAAAATATCCAATATACGTAGGTGGGAACAGGGGAAGGGGTCAGATTTATCCCGACGGGAACAAAAGTAACAATACGGTTTATAATGCTACAGCTGCGGGTATAGTAAGCAAAATCATACGAAAAGAAAAAGGGGGATACGAAATAACCATAACGGATGCATCGAATGGACGTGAAGTGGTTGATATTATCCCCCCAGGACCAGAACTTCGTGTTTCAGAGGGCCAATCTATCAAACTTGATCAACCATTAACAAGTAATCCTAATGTAGGCGGGTTTGGTCAGGCAGATGCAGAAATAGTACTTCAAGATCCATTACGTGTCCAAGGCCTTTTGTTCTTTTTGGCATCTGTTGTTTTGGCACAAATATTTTTGGTTCTTAAAAAGAAACAGTTTGAGAAGGTTCAATTGTCCGAAATGAATTTCTAGATCCGCGGATTTATCAACATCAAGTTTGTAAAAAGAATCAAATTTTTCTTGGCAATTATAATTATATTATGTAGGAGCACAAAACTTACGAAAAGCCTTTTGCTTATTTCGATTCTGTTTCTACCGGATGTCGGGAATTTCTTGTACTGCATTCCTAAAGCACAGTATATATATTGTGAAGAAGACTATTGAACTTTCCCCCTTCTTTGTTTTTTCAATACAAACTGGAGAATGTCACTATTACCATATTTAAATATCATAGAATGTGTCAATAGTTTTCGATTCTATTAGACTAGAATCAAATTCGACTAGACCTAGATGCTAAACATAAGATAAGGAAGCGGAGAATATAGAATATAAAGAAAAAAAAGGAAGGATAAATGAAGGGGAACAGGGGATTCTAAAGGGGATTATTCGTCGTACTCGTCTTCGGCACCCGAAAGGGATGTGGGAAATTCCCTTTCGGGTGCCGAAATAAGAAATAATAAGGGTTCTTAATTCCATTCATCAAAGATTCCTATTCGTAGTTTCGAATTTTTCCAGGTTTATCAGAACTCTTTTTGGATTTTTATTTTGGATTTCTATTAAGTATTGGTAAAACAAAAAAAGAAATAGAAGTCATTGAACAAATGGCACTTCTTCCATGAACTTAGAAAACAATTTGAATTGATGAGACACTAAAATAAATAGAATAAAGTTATACTAGTTATAGAAGGGATTTGGATGATATTTGCTCGACCGAAATCTATATATAGATGGATTATGATTATGATTCTGTGATCCAGGAAAAATAAAGTGAGTGATTGTTTACTTTTTTGTAACTTTGAAAGTATCGATAGAGACTCTCGGGGAACAGCGGTTCTGAATCAATTAAGCAAGTTAATAAAAAAAATCATCAGAAATCAGAAAAAAATGAAATGGATTTTTTTGAAGCATCGGAAAAAGCGATCCATTTTTTCCATTTATACGAGCAAACCAAAATATTATGTTTATTAAGAACTCAAGGGGCCCTGGCCCTACCCCTCGAATCAGACAAAGCACGGGAACGACAGGGTACCTTGAGTTCTTACGCTTTTATGTCTATAACGCAGTTCATTCGATTACTACAAGGACGAACCTAATCCGGAATATGAACCATAAAAGAAAATGCCTATTAAACCGATCACAGGAATACCAGTTACAGTTCCTATTATCCAAAGGGGAATCCTTCCAGTAGTATCGGCCATTTATCCCGCTTCCCTCCACATTTTTGCAAGTGGTCACGCTA